AATTGGTAGAAAAAAACCCGCAACCCCTTGGGGTTATCCTGCGCTTGGAAGAAGAAGTAGAAAAAGGAATAAATATAGTGATAGTTTGATTCTTCGTCGCCGTAGTAAATAGGAGAATATTGAAAATAGAATATGTTTCCTCATCTTTACAAAAAAAAAGGAGTAATTAGCTGTGACACGTTCACTAAAAAAAAATCCTTTTGTAGCTAATCATTTATTGATAAAAATTGCGAAGCTCAACACGAGGGCAGAAAAAGATACAATCGTAACTTGGTCCCGGGCATCTACCATTATACCCACAATGATCGGCCATACAATTGCTATTCATAATGGAAAGGAACATTTGCCTATTTATATAACAGATCGTATGGTAGGTCACAAATTGGGAGAATTTGCACCTACTCTGAATTTCCGGGGGCATGCGAGAAACGATAATAAATCTCGTCGTTAATATATTAATTAATAAAGTGGATATGGGTGCTCATCGTTTATTGGTGGGAGGTGAACCTTATGATAAAGAGTGACCCAGATGTAGAAGTATACGCTTTAGGTCAACATATACGTATGTCTGCTCATAAAGCGCGAAGAGTAATTGATCAGATTCGTGGGCGTCCCTACGAGGAAACACTTATGATACTAGAACTCATGCCTTATCGAGCGTGTTATCCCATTTTAAAATTAGTTTATTCTGCAGCAGCAAATGCTAGTCACAATATGGGATTCAACGAAACGGCTTTAATCATTAGTCAAGCCGAAGTTAATGAAGGTACTAGCATGAAAAAGTTAAAACCCCGAGCCCGAGGACGTAGTTATCCGATAAAAAGACCCACCTGTCATATAACTATTGTATTGAAAGATACATCTAAAGATAAAAACTATTTCATATGGTTAAGAAAATATGGATGGGTATATAAAGATAAGTATAAAGATGTCAGAGAGAGGTATCTATATATGATGGATCATATGCTATATCGTAACAGAATGACGTGGGCTAATAGAGAAATGATATGGCCTTATAGAGATAGCGAGGTGCTATGGGACAAAAAATAAATCCACTCGGTTTCCGACTTGGTACAACCCAAAGTCATCATTCTGTTTGGTTTGCACAACCAAAAAGTTATTCCGAGGGTCTCCAGGAAGATCAAAAAATACAGGATTGTATCAAGAATTATGTACAAAAAAATAGGAAAATATCCTCGGGTGCCGAGGGAATTGCACGCATAAAGATTAAAAAAAGAATCGATCTGATCCAGGTCATAATATATATGGGATTCCCAAAATTGTTCATAGAGGGCAGCCCGCGAGGAATTGAAGAATTACAGAGCAATGCACAAAAAGAATTTCATTCTGTGAACCAAAAACTTAACATTGCTATCACAAGAGTTGAAAAACCGTATGGACAACCTAATATTCTTGCAGAATTTATAGCCGAACAATTAAAGAATAGAGTTTCGTTTCGAAAGGCAATGAAAAAAGCTATTGAATTAACTGAAAAAGCAGATACAAAGGGAATTCAAGTACAAATTGCAGGGCGTATCGACGGAAAGGAAATAGCACGTGTCGAATGGATCAGAGAAGGTAGGGTTCCCCTACAAACCATTCGAGCCAAAATTGATTATTGTTCCTATACAGTTCGAACTATCTATGGGGCATTAGGAATCAAAATTTGGATATTTGCAGACGAGGAATAATGGGCCTTTCGTTGTCTTTCTGTTCCATCCATCCGGCAATTGAATAAAAAATCACAAACTCGTTCATTTTTTTCCGTTCAATCAAAAAAATGAGAATTTTTTCGAATTCTTAATTCTATAGGGTTGAATAACAATTCGATTGACTCCATCTCCATATAATTGCTATGCTTAGTGTGTGACTCGTTGGTTTTTTATTTAGAGTTAGGTTAGGATTAAAAAACAAAGGGCCATCCCCTAGTATGAACTAATAACTATATAACTAATAACCAGCTCATTGCTTCGTATTATCTGGATCCAAGGAACCAGTCGCTATATGATGTATTGATCATATTGTTGTAGCAACTGAAGCATTTTTTTTTACATAAAAGAAAAATCAATCTATAAGGTTGTGAAGCAAAAACAAAGGGATATGGATAAATGGAGGGGTGAGAGAAAGAAAGAAAAAGAATAGCAATGATATATGATTCCAATATGTATGGTCTATGAACTATCTTATAAAAGGCAATGTAATAAAGCATTAATGTATTCGTCCATAATTAATAATTAGATTCGATGAATATGAATACAATTTATACGAAAAATAAAAAAGAATAAAGAGCGCCGAGTCAATAAAGACTGAGAAGATTGATTCAGGAACAAATTTTATTAGGAGCTCCATTGCAGAGTTCGGGCCTAGTCATTAATCGAGAAGCGATGGGAACGACAGAACCTGTGACTGAGGAAGATTCCCTTGAAAACGAATCCTAATGATTCATTGGGTGGGATGGCGGAACGAGCCAAGAACCAATTCATTTATTCTGATAGGTCATGGAACGCCCCTACGAATGAAAGGGATGTTGAAAGAGCAAATATTCGCCCGCGAAAGCCTTACTGGATTGCTAAGTTTTGGGCAATTCAATAAAAATAAATAAAATAAAGGTAAAAATAAATGAAGATTCATTAATTATAAAATGGAATTTATCATTTTATTTTATTCCTACGTGTACGTGACAGATTATATCTCAAAAAATTCCATGATTCATTATTCATTCAATTCAAAATATATACAATATTATTTAATCGTTTCATTCGCGAGGAGCTGGATGAGAAGAAACTCTCATGTCCAGTTCTGCAGTAGAGATGGCATTGAGAAACAACCATCAACTATAACCCCAAAAGAACCAGATTTCGTAAACAACATAGAGGAAGAATGAAGGGAATATCTTATCGAGGCAATCGAATTTGTTTCGGCGGATACGCCCTTCAGGCACTTGAACCCGCTTGGATCACATCTAGACAAATAGAAGCGGGGCGACGAGCCATGGCACGATATGCGCGTCGTGGTGGAAAAATATGGGTACGTATATTTCCAGACAAACCTGTTACAGTAAGGCCTACCGAAACACGTATGGGTTCGGGGAAAGGATCTCCCGAATATTGGGTATCCGTCGTTAAACCGGGTCGAATACTTTATGAAATGGGTGGAGTATCAGAAATTGTAGCCAGAGAAGCTATTTCTATAGCTGCGTCCAAAATGCCTATACGAACTCAATTCGTTATTGCGGGATAGGGATATGGAACGAAAGGAAAGGGGCCTTGTGATGAAAAAACCGCAGTTTTTTTATTTCTGGACAAACAATCTTTCTTCTTTTTTTCTTCGCCCTTTAGTTAGTTAGCATTGAAAGAAAAAAGAGAAAAATAATAAGAATGATATGATTCAACCTCAGACCTATTTAAATGTAGCGGACAACAGCGGGGCTAGAGAATTAATGTGTATTCGAATCATAGGAGCTAGTAATCGCCGATATGCTCATATTGGTGACGTTATTGTTGCTGTAATCAAAGAAGCAGTTCCCAATATGCCTCTACAAAGATCAGAAGTGATCAGAGCTGTAATTGTACGTACATGTAAAGAACTCAAACGTGACAATGGTATGATAATACAATATGATGACAATGCAGCAGTTGTCATTGATCAAGAAGGAAATCCCAAAGGAACTCGAGTTTTTGGTGCGATCGCTCGGGAATTGAGACAGTTGAATTTTACTAAAATAGTCTCATTAGCTCCTGAGGTATTATAAATAGATTCTAAATAAATACTAATAGATGAAAACATAATAAAACATAAAAAAAGGGAGGTTCATAGTAAGATATCTGAACTGAATTAGATTCCATTAATTAGTAGAATGCATTAGTAGATTGTTTCTCACGCATATACCTTTAATAATTCATGAAAAAAAAAGAGTAGAGCATGCTGATTATATAAAAACCCGGAGGCACCAATAATTATAGTTCATCATGGGTAGGGACACTATTGCCGAAATAATAACTTCTATACGAAATGCTGACATGGATAAAAAAGGAACGGTTCGAATAGCATCTACAAATATCACTGAAAACATTGTTAAAATACTTCTACGCGAAGGCTTTATCGAAAATGTGAGAAAACATCGAGTAAGCAAGAAATATTTCTTGGTTTCAACTCTGCGACATAGAAGGAATAGAAAAGGGCCATATAGAACTGTTTTAAAACGTATCAGCCGACCCGGCCTACGAATCTATTCCAACCATCAACGAATTCCTAGGATTTTAGGAGGAATGGGTATTGTAATTCTTTCGACTTCTCGAGGTATAATGACAGACCGAGAGGCTCGACTAGAAGGAATCGGGGGAGAAATTTTGTTATATATATGGTGATCTTTATGATCTACGAATTGCATCCGTAGGAAAACTTCCTATTTTTTTTTTGAAAAAAGAGGAAGGGTTGTCTAATATCACTCCTACTCCATGAGTTGATAATTAAAGGGGTTACCTGGAATGAAAGAACAAAAATGGATTCATGAAGGTTTAATTACTGAATCACTTTCCAATGGTATGTTTCGGGTTCGTAGTGACTTTTCAACATTCCTCTCGTTCGGATACAATCGGAGGTTCAAAATTTCAAGAGACTTATTTTCTTTTCTTCGAAGGAGTAGATTCAAAATTAAAATAAAATTAAGGAGAAACAA